AATTACCCGTCCATCTAAAAAATGAATTACTTCAGCTAATCCTCTTATACTTGTAGTTAAGCATGTTGCATAAAAAACATCTATGTAACCACGATTATATGACCAATTGTATATCACATTTATTATTCGGTCCAATAAAATTTTCTTAGAGCCTGTTTTTTTAACAAATGAATTGATTAAGTCCAAATTCTGAAAAGATGAATTAAAAGACCCATATAAAATAGACGCTATGAATATTCCAAAACAGGCTATACTGACTGAATAAATTGCATTTGTCACAAATTCATACCAATCCACAGAATAGTTCGAATTTTCATGTAAAAGGTCCATTGATGGAGTTAACCATTTCGATAATATATCAAAATCCATTACTCCTTGATCGAAAGGAATTCCTATGGATCCAACGAACAAAGTAAATAGGACCAATATAAGTAGAGGCAAAAGCATAGTATTGTCTGATTCATGGGGATACGTTGAAGTGTCTTTATTTTCAAAATAAATCCTACAAGAGCGTATGAGATTTCTTACATTTACGTTCATTTTGTATATCTTCTTCGAAAAAAAGGAAACCTTTTCATTATTATTCATTGTTGATAAAAACAAATTTCTGTTAACTGGTTTGGTTCCTTCTTTCCCCCATATAGATATTGAATAGAACGAGCTATTTTGAGTGCCACTGTAATTTTGAAAATGAGCATGTAAATGACCATCAAAAGTAAGTAAATACATCCGAAACATATAAAATGAAGTTAACCCCGCCGAGAAACAAGCTATTATCGCGAAAATAGGTGAATACAACCAACTATCATTAAGAATTTCATCTTTAGACCAAAAACAAGCAAGAGGTGGAATTCCACAAAGGGAAAGTGTACCTAATAAAAAAGTATTTTTTGTAATTGGCACATATTTTGTTAAACCACCCATAAGAACCATGTTCTGACTTTTATCTGGAGAATATCCAACAATGGGTTCCATTGAATGAATAATTGATCCGGATCCTAAAAACAATAATGCTTTCGAATAGGCATGAGTGATCAAATGGAATAAAGCAGCTCGATAAGAGCCTATCCCTGGGGCTAACATAATATAACCCAATTGAGACATTGTAGAATAGGCTAAACTTCTCTTAATATCTCTTTGAGCAAGAGCTAAAGTAGCTCCTAATAGTACCGTTATTACACCTATCAAAGAAATGAGATTCATTATGTAAGGTATTACTGTGAAAAGCGGAAGAAATCGAGCGACAAGAAAAATGCCTGCTGCTACCATAGTAGCAGCATGGATAAGAGCCGAAATAGGAGTAGGCCCCTCCATGGCATCAGGTAACCATACATGAAGGGGAAATTGTGCGGATTTAGCAACTGCACCGACGAATAATAGGGAGGCACACAGAGTAGCAAATAAAGAGTTGACCCCATTATTACGGATCAGGTTATTGAAGATTTCGAACAAATCTCGAAATTCGAAACTCCCTGTTATCCAATAAAAACCTAAGATTCCTAATAATAACCCAAAATCCCCTACACGATTAGTTACAAACGCTTTTTGACAAGCATTTGCGGCAGCCGGTCGTGTGAACCAAAAACCTATTAATAAATACGAACACATTCCCACTAGTTCCCAAAAAATATGAATTTGTATCAAATTGGAACTAGTAACTAATCCCAACATGGAAGTATTGGAAAAACTCATATAAGCAAAAAATCTCAAATATCCTTGATCATGAGACATATAATTGTCACTATAAATAAGAACCATGATTCCAACCGTAGTGATTAGTATTGACATAATAGAAGTAAGTGGATCGATCAAGTAGCCGAACTCTAAGGAAAAATCAGTATTGATGGTCCAAGACCATAGATGTTGATAGATAGAACTGCCATTTATCTGTTGAATAGACAGATCGGACGAAAAAACCATAACTATACTTAGCAATGAAACACTAGGAAAAGTCCACATACGACGCAAATTTTTTGTTGCGGCCGGAACAAGCAGAAGTCCCAACCCTATTGACATAGTAACTGGAAGTAGAGCGAAAGGTATGATCCATGCATATTGATATGTATGTTCCATAAGAAAATAAAACTTTCTTTTTTTATTCTTATTAATTGTTTCCCATTCACCAGCCCTTATTTCTTCCGGAAGGAGCAATAATCAAATAAAAAAAAAAAAAAAACAAAAAATTCAAATGAAGAAGTTACAATTTTTCAAATAACCAAGTTAAAAGCTACTACCTAGTTATTAACGAAGATTTTTATTAAGATAAAAAATATGAAATTTTCAATTATTCTACTATATACATACGATACGGTGATTTCTATCCATATTTATATCAATTATAGTAAGGAAAAAGAATGATACCAAAAATTCAAGTACTTTATTCTGATATGTATCGTAGGATCTGCCAATAACTCGATCCAATAAACCCAGTTTTTATTTAGTTTCTTCGGAGTCATTAACTAATTCTGGAATTGATTGGCTTCTAGTCCAATAAAACAAACTTATGTTTATGTGTTTATGAAAAATCCTAGAATACTTGTCACTTCGCATAGAACTAAAATGAGAAATTACTCAAATTCCCTTTATTTTATCAAGTAATGTATTGTTTAACGGATTAACTACTTTGATTTAATTTCAATTTAAATTATGTGGACTCTATCTCCGAGCTTGATCAATTAATAGAAAAAGGTTACATTCATTATTGGTTTCCTAAATTAGGAAAGGGTTCTTAAGTTAAGCTTTTCGATTTATTAAATATAACATTTATAATATATATATATATTATCTAAAATAGACTGAGATATGAATTAGAACCTTTTTAATTCTTATCAATGGCATCCGATTCAACGGCAGTAGATCCCGCCCGTAGACATAGATTGAATAAAGATATGAAGCCCCCAATCAGTACAAATTTTTCTTTCTTCGAACATTGGATGTAATGAAAATTTGAAAAAAAAAAAATTCCCTTGAAAATCACATCGTTTTTTCTTTTTTTCTTCTATTTCATTTCTTTTTTTATCCTTAATGATACCATATGCGATGCTCATCTATCTGTATCCATACTTTTCTATGTTATGAAGTAAGCATAAGTATCGGCTATGGAATAAAGATAGATAATGAATAGTTAATAGAAAGAACAATCTATTTTGAATTGAACAATAAATGTCTTTCACGTCCAACTATAAAAAAGGGTGACCCTTTTGTTTTGAAATGGCGGTTCCAAAGAAACGTACTTCTCTGTCAAAAAAGCATATTCGTAGAAATATTTGGAAAGGAAGGGGATATCAGGCCGCGGCAAAAGCTTTATCTTTAGCTAAATCTATTTCTACCGGGCATTCAAAAAGTTTTTTTGTGCGACAAACAAGTAATAAAGCCTTGGAATGATCTGAATCTGAATCAGTATGACTCGATGAATTGGATGATTAAATTTATAAGATGAAGAATTCACATTAACTAATGTTTTGAACTCATCAATATGAGATAGAACTAGCTGTTGTGGTATGTAGAATACAAATTCTTCTGTATACTAGGTTCTAAAAAAGAAAGAAGTAGTTAGACACAAAATACAAGGTTTCACCTTTCATTGATTGGTTTTTATAATTCGCGAGATGGGGATTGTAACTTTCCCCATCGATTCATTTTTCAAAATAACAAAACTCTTACTTTTTTTTCTTAGGAAGGGATTGGCTTATTGGATTATGTATCTCCAATAGTTATACATCATTAAGATTTTTGGAAAATCTGAAACAAGTATGAACGAGGTTAGAGCCCCCTTTTTTGTTCCAAAGTAAGGCGGGGATAAGATTCGTAGTCAAAGTCAATGGATTATTGAAACTAATTGATTAAAATATACATTTTAAAACTTTGATTTGTAGCTCTCTGAATCACTACATATCTACAAGGACTCCCTCTTATTTCGAACAGAAAAAAAAAATAATAATAAAACTGCCAGGATCCCATTTAGATCGATATTTATGTACTAAAGAATGAGTCAATCTTACGTAATCCAACCCCAATGGATCCTATCCCATGTTTGAGCTGGAGGATCGATCAATCGACATATCTAGATCTAATATCTAAATTATTTTATCTATTAATATTAGATTTCAAATCTATATATAAAGAGATCTTATCAGTTTAATTTTTATTTTCTAAGTTTTCTAAGTTAAAGTACATAAAGTACATACAGTAGAATTCAAATAAAGATTGAAACTCTTTTGTTATACGATATGCCCGGTCCAATACCTAATGGGTTTGGTAAATCCTCACACAAATTATGTTATGTATAAAATGAAGATCCCAATCATTAATACATCTTTGATACCAAACTATCCAAATTTTTATAGAAATCCTTTGGATGTAGTGATGAAGTTGTGATATATAAAAAATATTGTTTTATTTTGTTCATTGAAAAATGAATCTTTTTCGTTTCGGATCTATCAAATCAGATAAATGAGAAATGAATCGTCAAAAAATGAGAAAAAAAAAAATTCTTAGTTCTATACCCGGACTCAGGGCATAACCGTCTAGTTCCAACTATTCCAGAAGAACTTATAATACGGAAAAGCCCGCTGTTTAAAATGACCTCTTGCCACGATACCAAGGATTATTGAGCGTTTAAATATTTATTTGAACGGGTCTTTATTCATCGATTCTAACATTTCCTAAAATAGATTGCATTAAATCCCTCAATCTCGACGATTGAACATCATATGGACTATGATTATTTTGATGAAGCCGCCATGGTGAAATTGGTAGACACGCTGCTCTTAGGAAGCAGTGCTAGAGCATCTCGGTTCGAGTCCGAGTGGCGGCATCCTCTAAAAAAGGCACAATAGATCCTATAATGAATTCAATTCCGGATTTCCATTCCGTAATTTGGGATACCCCCCGAAAAAAAAAAAAAATGATGATATTTGCCACTTTAGAACGTATATTAACTCACATCTCTTTTTCTATCATTTCAATTGTTATTACGATTCATTTGATGACCTTATTAGTCCATCAAACCGTAGTACTATTTCATTTGTCAGAAAAAGCCATGATGGCTACCTTTTTCTGTATAACAGGATTATTAGTTACTCGTTGGATTTATTCGAGACATTTGCCGTTAAGCGATTTATATGAATCTTTAATGTTTCTTTCGTGGAGTTTCTCCATTATTCATATGTTTCCTAAAAGACGGAACCAGAAAAGTTATTTAAGCGCAATAACCGCGCCAAGTGCTATTTTTACCCAAGGCTTTGCCACTTCGGGTCTTTCAACCGAAATGCATCAATCTGCAATATTAGTACCTGCTCTACAATCCCAGTGGTTAATGATGCACGTAAGTATGATGTTATTGAGTTATGCAGCTCTTTTATGTGGATCGTTATTATCCGTAGCTCTTTTAGTCATTACATTTCGAAAAAACCTAGATATTCCTCGCAAAAGCAATCATTTATTAATTGGGTCATTTTCCTTTGTGAATGAAAAAAGAAGTGTTTTACAAAACACTTCTTTTCTTTCATTTATAAATTATCACAGGTATCAATTAACTCAACAATTAGATCAGTGTAGTTATCGTGTCATTAGTCTAGGGTTTACTTTTTTAACCATAGGTATTCTTTCGGGAGCAGTATGGGCTAATGAGGCATGGGGGTCTTATTGGAATTGGGACCCCAAGGAAACTTGGGCATTTATTACTTGGACCATATTCGCGATTTATTTACATAGTAGAACAAATCAGAGCTTTCAGGGTGTGGATTCGGCAATTGTGGCTTCTATAGGATTTCTTATAATTTGGATATGCTATTTTGGGGTCAATCTATTAGGAATAGGACTACATAGTTATGGTTCATTCACATTAACAACTAATTGAAGAAAGGGCCTGAAGAATACGTAGGAACATCGTCCCGTATATTATATAAAGAAGGTTTGTGCAAGGTTTTTCGAACCATTTGAATCAAGTAGTGATTCAAATGGTTCGAAAAAACTTTAGATGTATCTGATTATAATTCACTTCATTTTTTTTTTTCTTTCATTGCATTATACAGTGAACGCTTTTAAAAATCACACAGTTCTTTTACATTAATGTAATGTCTTATTGATGAAAACTATTTATGAAAATAAATAGATAGAATAGCTTCTATCCTGTCAATTGATAGCGAGAGAACGAAATCAGGATAAATACCAATACCTATTACAGGTAGAAGGATACAGACCGAAACAAATAGTTCTCGTGGTCCAAAATCAAAAAAAGAAGAGTTTGGAACGTTGAATAGCTTGTAGCCATAGAACATCCGACGTGACATAGATAATGAATAAATAGGAGTTAATATCATTCCAATTGCCATTACGAAAGTAATTAGTATTTTTGGCATTAAAAGATATTTCGGGCTAGTAATTATTCCAAAAAATACTACTGATTCCGCAACAAAACCACTCATTCCTGGCAATGCAAGAGAAGCCATCGAGAAGCTACTGAACATGGTAAATATTTTTGGCATTGGGATAGCTATTCCTCCCATTTCGTCTAGATAAACAAGACGTATTCTATCGTAGCTCGTTCCTGCCAAGAAAAAAAGTGCAGCACCAATAAATCCATGAGAGATTATTTGTAAAATGGCTCCATTGATTCCCGTATCGGTTATGGAACCAATTCCTATAAGTGTGAAACCCATATGAGATACGGAGGAATAGGCTATTCTCTTTTTTAAATTGCGTTGACCGAAAGAAGTTGAAGCTGCATAGATTATTTGAATCGCTCCTACTATCATCAACCAGGGAGAAAATATAGAATGAGCATGGGGTAATAATTCCATATTGATCCGAACCAATCCATACGCTCCCATTTTTAATAAGATTCCCGCTAGAAGCATACATGTACTGTAATGTGCTTCTCCATGGGTATCTGGTAACCATGTATGTAGGGGTATAATCGGCGATTTGACAGCATAAGCAATAAGGAAGCCAAAATAGAATATTATTTCCAATCCCAAAGGATACGATTGATTAGCTAATGTTTCAAAATTTAATGTTGGCTCATTGGAGCCATATAAACCCATACCCGGAACTCCCATTAAGAGAAAAATAGAACCCCCCGCTGTGTACAAAATAAACTTTGTAGCTGAGTACAGACGTTTCTTCCCTCCCCATATGGATACAAGTAGGTAAACGGGAATTAATTCTAATTCCCACATGAGGAAAAAAAGTAAAAGGTCTCGAGAGGAAAATGATCCTATTTGACCACTATACATTGCTAACATCAGGAAATGGAACAATCGCGAATCTCTAGTAACTGGCCGAGCCGCTAAAGTAGCTAAAGTAGTGATGAATCCCGTCAGTAAAATGGGTCCTATGGAAAGTCCATCGATTCCCGGTCTCCAGTGAAAATCAAAAGTATTTATCCATTTATAAGCCTCCTCTAATTGGATTAATGGATCGTCCAATTGGAAATGATAACAGAACGCATAGGTCGTTAGAAGGAGTTCTAATAAGCATATACTAATAGTATACCACCGAACCACCTTATTTTTATTCCCTCTACGAGGGAGAAAGAAAATTGACGAACCCGCGGATATCGGCAAAACAACAATTATTGTTAACCAAGGAAAATAACTCGTGGTAAAGACAAGATAGACTTTGACCAGAAAAACCCGCGCTCGGAATAATTTCTCGAGTACGGGTTTTTGTCGGTAAAGAGGAATCAAATGGATTCAAGTGGATTTTTCTAGAACGTATCAATAAGCTAGACCCATGCTGCGAGTTGTCTCATGCCATAAGTAAACCCGAACACTCAAGAAATCTGTTGGACAAGCGGATTCACATCTCTTACAACCTACACAGTCCTCTGTTCTTGGAGCAGAAGCAATTTGTTTAGCTTTACATCCGTCCCAAGGTATCATTTCCAATACATCTGTGGGGCAGGCTCGTACACATTGAGTACACCCTATACATGTATCATAAATCTTTACTGAATGCGACATTGGATCTATAAATTTTTTGAACTTTATGAATTTTCGATCTGGCTTCATTAGTAATTGAATTATATATATTATGTTGTAGACGCCAGACGAATCAGTGGTTTACCAGAATTTTTTTGATAATAAATTTATTTCTGGATCTGTTCATGAGCAAGGGCCAAGATACTTTGATTTCTTACGTTTCAACAAGCATGGTCATACGAATCATACATGCTAGTTCTAAATTAGTGAATATATTGTAGATATCTGTCTTTATTTATATCATTAATACTATTTATTCAACAAATTCGATTGATTGATACGAGTTGATTTTCTGTTACGATGGATCGATGAAACAATAGCCGGCCCAATAGCTGCTTCAGCGGCTGCAATAGCTATAACAAAAATCGAGAAAATATCTCCTTTTAATTGACGACTATCAAACAAATCAGAAAATGTTACGAGATTTATATTAACCGCATTCAGTATAAGTTCAAGACACATAAGTGCTCTAACCATGTTTCGACTTGTGATCAATCCATAAATACCGACAGAAAATAAATAGGCACTCAAAATAAGTACATGTTCGGTCATCATTGACCAACCCCTCATCAATCTTGATTCATTTCAATATGAACAACAATTTCACCGATTTGATTAGAATATAAATTAAGTACGAAACAAAGTAAGGTATTAGTAATGGATCGAACTAAACCCCTTTCAACTTCATATATGAACAATAGAATATGAAAATGGAACTGAAGGAAAATGGATGTGATAACATAGAACAAAACAAGACTTTATTTATTTTATTTTGGATCTAAGTATTTATTACTTAATTACTTTACTGCCGGGCCATAGCAATTGCACCTATCAAAGCAACTAAAAGAATTATAGAAATGAGTTCAAATGGAAGGTAAAAATCTGTTGATAAATGAATCCCAATTTGTTGAACGTTACTTGTTAGGTCCTGCTCTATAATCTGATTTGATCTTGTAGTCCAAACAATCCCGTACCACGACGTATCCGAGATAGTAGTAATTAGTGAAAAAAGAATACTTGTACAAACCAGCGAAGTGACCCCATCCCCAACGGTCCAAAGATAGAAATCTTTGTAATATTCTGAACCATTCATGAACATCACAGCAAATAGGATTAAAACATTTACAGCTCCTACGTAAATAAGGAGCTGTGCAGCAGCTACAAAATAGGAGTTAGATGGAATATGGAATAAGGATATACAAACAAGAACCAGTCCCAATGAAAAAGCAGAATAAATTGGGTTGGTAAGTAAGACCACCCCCAGACCTCCTAATATAAGACCTGATCCCAGAAATACTAAAAGAATATCATGTATTGGTCCAGGTAAATCCATTATGTGTAAAAAAAGAGATAAATAAATCGAAATATTTCATAAACTTACTAACCGATCCAAGAAAAAAGAGGTTACCTTATTTTTTTTTCTTGTATATGATACGTTCCTAAGTGAATCCTAAAGGGGTGTAGATTTATATAGATACAGTTATTGGATCAATCCCGCTACTGTATCTGAAAGAGTAGTTCGAAATTGTATATTTTGAAATCATCACAGATCTATGAATCCATTCTAAATCAAAATCAAGCCTTGATTCTCACCAATCAATAGTTATTTACTGACCTAGCAAAATGAAAGAAGCCTCACTCCTTTACTTTAGATCAAAACGGAATCTTAGTAATTGGTAATCGTTTTTGAATCAAGAGGGTTACCCCTGATTATTTTGATTGGAGTCGAATTCGTAATTGTTCGAATTGTGTAATCTCCAATTACTGACATTGGTAACCGGCCCAAAGCAATTTGATTATAATTCAATTCGTGACGATCATAAGTAGAAAGTTCATATTCTTCAGTCATTGATAAACAGTTTGTTGGACAATACTCGACACAATTACCACAAAATATACAGATTCCAAAATCAATACTATAATTAAGCAATCGTTTCTTTCTAATATCCGTTTCCAATCTCCAATGAACAACGGGTAGATCTATGGGGCATACTCGAACACATACTTCACAAGCAATGCATTTATCAAATTCAAAATGGATTCGACCACGAAAACGCTCCGATGTGATCGATTTTTCATAAGGATATTGAATAGTCACAGGTAAACGATTCACGTGAGATAAGGTAATCATGAAACTTTGACCAATATACCTTGCAGCTCGTATTGTCTGTTGACCATAATTCATGAACCCAGTCACCATAGGGAACATATCGTGGATATCCATGAATAGTTTGATGTTTCTTTCTCTTGCTCTAGATAGGTTATGAATCTAGAATATCCTATTTTGTTATAGCGAAACGAGTTGGGAAGAAGTTGTTAATAATAGATTACCTAGAGAAATAGGTAAAAGAAATTTCCACCCAAGGTTTAATAGCTGGTCCATTCTCATCCTAGGTAAAGTCCATCTTGTTGTGATAGGAATGAACAGGAACAAATAAGCTTTAGCTAATGTAATAAGGATACCAACTGTCATTCCAAAGACTCCCCCTGTTTTATTTATTCCAAAAAGTTCAGAAATGAATATGTACGGAATAGAGAAATTCCACCCGCCCAAGTAAAGAACTGTTACAAATAATGAAGAAACTAGTAGATTTAGGTAAGAAGCAACGTAAAATAAACCAGATTTAATACCTGAATATTCGGTTTGATAACCTGCTACTAATTCCTCCTCTGCTTCTGGTAAATCAAAAGGTAATCTTTCACATTCCGCTAGGGAAGAAATTAGAAAAACTATAAACCCTATAGGTTGACGCCACAGATTCCACCCCCAAAACCCATATTTTGACTGTGCCTCAACTATATCAACTGTACTTGAACTGTTAGATAATCATAGTCGATGATAACATCACTATTCCCATCGCTATTCCAGAACCGCACATGAGACCTCAGCTTCATACGGCTCCTCGATGGCTACAAATAAATCTAAGGACTGGTTCATTATTACCTCGGCATGTTTGTAGTGTAGATTAGAGTAACAATGTATCGAAGAGTCCCGAATTAGACCAATGGAATTCCGTCCGCCATAATAAAAAAAAGCGCTTCCGAATTGATCTCATCCTTTATTTTCTAATTAGACTTAGAATTCTTTTAGTTCAGTAATAACTTAATCCTTCAATAAAATACTCGTTGTTTCAATAGATATTTCGACCCATACTTTTCGTACGAAAAATAATTAGACACTAATTCATGAGTTATAGTTGATAAATCATTATAAGAATTCTATCCGTATGAATATGGATAGGATTGAGGAAAGGGAAAGAAAGAATAAACAAAGATCTCTTATTATTCAGTTTTCCTATTGCATTCCATTTCTTTCGTTCCTGTTCTTCTTTCTCACTCAGAAGGGGGGTTTCTAAAAAATCAAATCAAAGGATTACTTCGTTCTCGACAGTCATTTATTTAATCAGTGGATAGAAGCATACTCTGGATCGGAATCGTGAGGAAGTACTGCTTGATCATTTCTACGAACTTAAAGCCCTCATTATGATTCCTTTTATGTTATGCAGAAATATCCCTTTGGATACCTTACATTATCTTCATCACTAATCCTTTGTGTACCTTCGTGTTCCTAACCGTCCACTCATTTTTGATTGATCCCCGATATGGTAATACATACAACATACAACAACATACAATACAATAGTAGAAACTCCATACAGTTGATCTTTTGCACCCGCTTCAAGTCATGATGACTAATCAACCAATCTTGGGGTAAACAGTTTCGACCGCTTATGTTTATTTCCACTTTACTCTCGTACATAGGGAATGAGAATCAATTTTCTTACTGCAAACTCATAAGCTGTTTTGTTTCACTCATATAACTATCTGGTTTAACTCATCGACCCGAATGATGAATAAAAAGAGAAAGGTATCTATTCAACACATCCAACCCCTTTCCTTTATTTCCAGGAAAGGGGTAAAGGTTCATGTTCCAACGAATCACACGTAGAGATATTGATAACACACACGGAGTTAATGGTATTTCATAACTAATAGATTGAGCAGCAGCTCGTAGACCACCTGAAAAGGAATATTTATTATTCGATCCATATCCTGACATAAGAAGTCCAATAGGAGCAATACTGGAAATAGCGATCCATAAAAAAACGCCTATACTGAGATCGGCTAGAACAAGGCGATAGCCAAAAGGAATTACTAAATAGCTTAGTAGAATTGATATGACCACTATAGATGGCCCCATACTGAATAAACGAACATCTCCTCTAGATGGGAGAAGATCCTCTTTCAAAAGTAGTTTGGTCCCATCTGCTAGAGCTTGAAGAATTCCCAAGGGGCCGGCATATTCAGGCCCGATACGTTGTTGTATCCCTGCAGATATTTCTCTTTCTAACCACACAATCACGAGTACGCCTATTGTGATTCCCGATACAAGAGTAAAAATAGGGACAAGCAGCCATAAGAGGTCATAGACCTCTTTTAAGGATTCCGATCTGGAAAAAGAATTGATAGCTTGTACTTCTGTCGTATCAATTATCATTTCAACGATCAACTTCTCCCATAATGATATCTATACTACCTAGTATCGTCATGATATCAGCCAATTTCATCCTTTTAACTAGCTGAGGAAGAATTTGCAAATTGATGAAACCAGGTGGACGAATTTTCCATCTCCAGGGAAAAACACTATTATCCCCTATCAGAAAAATCCCCAATTCTCCCTTTGGGGCTTCTACTCTCACATAAAGTTCTTGTTTCGACAATTCAAAAGTGGGAGAAGGCTTTTTACTAATGAATCGATATTCAAAACCATTCCATTCGGAATCACTTGCTCTATCAAAGCGTCGAACTTCTAAGTTCTCATAGGGCCCCCCCGGAATTCCTTCTAGAGCCTGTTGAATAATTTTTATGGATTCCTTCATTTCATTGATTCGTACTAAATAACGAGCTAATGAGTCTCCTTCTTTTTGCCACTGGACTTCCCAATCGAATTCATCGTAACACTCATAATGATCAACTTTACGAAGATCCCATTGGATTCCGGAAGCTCGTAGCATTGGTCCCGATAAACCCCAATTTATTGCTTCCTCTCCACCAATAATGCCCACCCCTTCAACTCGTTCCAAAAAAATTGGATTTTGCGTAATAAGCTTTTGATATTCAACAATTCCTGTTAAAGAATAATCGCAGAAATCCAAACATTTATCTATCCAGCCATGAGGTAGATCAGCAGCGACTCCCCCGATACGGAAATAATTATGCATCATTCGCATACCTGTGGCAGCTTCAAATAGGTCATATAGCAATTCCCTTTCTCTGAAAATATAGAAGAAGGGAGTCTGTGAACCGATATCTGCCATAAAAGGTCCAAGCCATAATAAATGAGAAGCTATACGACTCAGCTCCAGCATAATTACTCTGATATAGCTGGCTCTTTTGGGTACTTGAATATTTCCTAATTGTTCTGGTGCATTTACCGTTATTGCCTCTGTGAACATAGTAGCTAAATAATCCCAACGTGTTACATAAGGAAGATATTGTATAATTGTTCGGTTTTCCGCAATTTTTTCCATCCCTCTGTGTAAATAACCCAATACGGGTTCGCAGTCAATAACATCTTCACCATCTAGAGTAACGATAAGTCGAAGAACACCATGCATTGATGGGTGGTGAGGACCCATATTAACTATCATGAGGCCTTTTCTTGTAGCCGGTACATTCATATGTTTTCTTCTCCGATCCATTATTCTATGAATTGCCGAAAACGAAATAAATGAGGTTCATCAAAATTCAAGATCTAATAAACCAAAGAATTCAAATAATTTTCAAATTAACGAGTTTTTGGTTCCCGAATATCTAATTGATCGATTAATTTTTTATAACGCACTCTATTTTTCTTTGACAAATAAGCCAGCAGTCGTTGACGTTTTCCCAGAATTTTCCGCAAACCTATCTGAGATAAATAATCCTTTCTGTGCAATTCAAAATGTGAAGTAAGTCTCTGTATCTTATTGGTGAAACTGATTACTTGAAATTCAACAGACCCTTTGTTTTTTTCTTCTTTCGGAATAACTGAGATGAATGAATTTTTGACCATAACCATAAAAATAAAATTAATCTCTCTTTTTTTTTTTTCCACAGATATGGATTTTATCAATCAGGAATAATAATAATGCCTTTTATTTTGATCTGATACACCCAATAATCTGGATTTATTCATATATTACTTTATTCTATCAAATCAAATCAAAATGAAATTCAAATGAATTGTAAGTACAATTTGTAATTTGATTCGATAGAAGGGCAATTTCTGAACCCACAAAAGAAAATTATTTTGACCTAAGAAGATTCTGCCGAATCATTTCTAGATTCAATTCAATTGAGACGTTATTGAATCGGTATCGTGTATTAGAATGTAACACAGCGTGTGTGTACATTCAGATACCAGACCCGACACCTGATATATAGGAAATGTACCAACCATCAACTAATTCTGAATCGTGGATACATATGTATCCTTGACATACTGAAACGGCTGCCATTATTGGTATCAAACCAGTAGCGATTCATACAAGCTAAATCCTCTAATCGATAATTGGGCCAAAGAAACAATTTGAATTGAATGAATTTATTTATATCTGTATCAATATGCTTGTCCTCATCCAAAAATTGCCCCCAGTTCCTTACATTGTTGTCATTGAAAAATACCGGATTTCTATCCATAACATTCCTATTTCCGGAATTGAAACAAATTAGAATTCTCAACTCTCTACGACGCCTAGGGGATAGAATATTTTCAGGAACAAGCAAATCATAATGATTTTCGTCTCTATTCACAAGCATCTTTTTATGTTGTACAATGGATCCATTGAAATAATTCTCATCAACATATCCTTTTTCTCGATATCTTCCATTAGTTTGGCATTTATTATTATGGACCAATGAGATACCTATGGTTTGATACATAATAAATTGTCTATCCCATTTTATAGACAGACGTACTGGTTCGAGAATTAATATTCCCTTTTTTATCAATTCTGGAAGAGTTAGATTCGTCTGAATTAACATTACATCCAGGTGCATTTCTCCTCCTTGAATAGAGGATATAGCAATTTCCTTTGCATTTATTAGTCTAAGCAGGAAACAATATACCTTAACATTATTGAAAATTCTGTGATTCAAAGGATCATCCCATCTCAATTGAAAAAGCAAATATTTTTTCAGGAATAACTCCAGTTTTGCTTTCTTGTTACTCTCGGGTTGTCCTTTCTTTTCACGTTTTTGAATGTCTGATTCCGTGTAATCCTTTTCAAAATCTTTTTGTCGTTTTCGTACGCCTGAGCCAATATTTCCGTGGCCGAGCTGTTCTTTTTCTTCTTGATTTCGATTCTTTAATTCAAGATATTCTTTTTGATTAGATGATATACGAAGATCCTTTTTTTGATTTCCATTAATGTTTTTGTTTTCACTAATGTTTTCATTTCCATTAAAAATGAAAAGAAGTAATTTGATTGGTATAATCCACGGTTTGATCTTATATGCATCATAAAGTGGCACAAATTCTGAGAAGAACCAAGATTTCGTATTTAATATGGGACGATATAGCATTTCTTTATTCATTCCCATCAAAAAAAAGTTTTTTTTTTTATTGGGTGGGTTGATTTCTTGATGAATCGTGAGATAGAAAAGATCTTTCTTATCAATCATTTGATAATAATAAGTCTCGGTCTTAGTTATTTTATTAATGTTGGTCCCGGTATCCGTATCGGTCCAGGACTCAATATCGATATTCTTTCTAAGAAATAAATCGAAAATTTTCCACTCCAAATATTTTCTATCCGTACTTTTACCCGTACCAATAATATACTCTTCTACTAGATAATCACTAATAGATATATCCCCCAGTACATAAAATGGTTCAATTTTAGGTGTGTTGTAATTATATGGAATCTCTCGGTCCTCGTTTACTTGTAATGAGGATGGATAAATATATGAGTCTTTCCTATCCCCATAATTAATATATTTATATGAAAAAAGATCATATCTGTAGTTTTTTTTGAATTTTTCTTTTTTGCTCGTCAATGAATTCACTTCATAATCATTTTTTTTCTCGTAATGAATGAATTGGGCTTTTTCATATGAATTCTTTTTTGAGTCTTTATTTTGAATCGTACGACGCCGATTGACCCTAGTTCGCCATTTTTGCGGTACTAATTTAGACCACCTAGCCTGAGATAAATTGTATTGATAATGACCCCTTAACCAGTTTTTCCATTCATTCATTCCAGAATTCGGAAGTTTTTTATGCCTTGATTTGGAATCTAATATTCTTCGTGTTCCAAAAAAATTCCTGATTCTATCCTTAAGAATAAGATATGCTTCGCGATATTGAAGTAGAGATTTCAAATGATACTTCTTATTAATAGCTTGGATTTGTGATAATTTGTAAAATACAGATGCTTGTGAAAAGGAATATAGGTCACCAGAAATCTTTGATTTATTATTACTAATATTAGAAAGATACTTTTTTATAGTCGAAATAAAGTTAATTTTTTTTTTATTTGTTTCATCAATCCCTTCTTTATTTTTTTCATCATTGTGAATGTATTTATCGATAATCTTTTTTGTTGATTCAAGGAAAAGTTGTACATTGACTCTAGAAACATTAACAGTGCATAGAAAGGTATGTATGTATATTCTTTCGTTGAAAAATGTCAAAAAATAGTGCCATTTGCGTATGAATATGAATCTGTTACTTCTTCTTTTTGATATCTGCCAAATAGGTTTCTGCGATTCCGATCTTTTATCATCACAACTTCTATCGTTAGGACTAATATTTATATCCGGGGTTAGAAATATTTTTCTTTTGTCTTTTGCACCCCTTTCTATTTGATTTCTGATTAGGGTTGTTCTATCGGACAGATCTTTCCTTTTTTTTTCTGTCAGTGAATAATTTGCCCAATCCATGAATCTAATTCGAATGGTCGATTCAGGAACAATTTTATTACTGCTTATGATTATGGAATCTTTTCCATTTTCATTTGGTTCATATACTTTCTTCAATACAAATAAGAAAATTGGATTTACGTTTGCAAACTCTTTTATTATTCTTTTTAAAAATAGAACCGTTTTGATAATCCATCTTGTTTTTTCTTTTGAGACCTTTATAAACTGTTTTGTTTTTTCTTTGAAAACTCTTAGAACTAGAAAAATTTTTTTTTTCACTTTTCTCTTTTTTTTTTCGAATTCATTATAAATAGGTTCAAAAAAGGAAGGTTGTTGTCGGGCAGAACCAAAAGGTAGTTCGGTTTCCCTTCCCCAGATTGTTAAAAAACAAAAACTTTCTGTTTTCCCTTTCTTTTGGATTGGATCTCTATGATGGGATCGTAGTTTGGATTTGCGCCAGGGTTTCAGACAGAAAGGAAATAGGATTTTTATCTGAATACCATCTGTTAACCAGTTTTTCGGAAATTCTGTTTCTGATAATTGAACACCATTATAGGTGCATTTAACATGCATTTCTCTATTCCACTCCTTCAAATCCTCGTACCACTCGG